TCGAACTTGAAATGGTTTGAATGAAAGCAAATGATAGGCTGTAAACCTTATTTCCCTGGGATTGTAGTTCAATCGGTCAGAGCGCCGCCCTGTCAAGGCGGATGCTGCGGGTTCGAGTCCCGTCAGTCCCGACCTAGAATCGGCGGAATCCATCAATTCATCTTTCTATTTTCTGTAATGTAAATAAGTACCAATGCCGAGACCTATGTAATGTAGATTGGTATGATTGTTGGCAGTACTATATTCAGGATTCCAAGAGAGACCATACTGGTCTGGCTTTTTTTTTTTTGATTCCTGCTCTGTGAAATGGAATACCCATCTGTTTTCCGAGAACCCATAACAAAACCAAAATTGGATTCATTTATTGTCTGATACAAAAGGAACTTAACCTTACCCGTTTTACTCCGATAGAATCTGAAAACGACCCCCCTTTCGAGCTCCGATTTTAGGTAAGCTCGGGCCATAATTGGAAAGAATCTATCTCAGTCAAATTGCACACTGCATTTTTGCTAATTTGTGATCGATGTGTTTCAATCTAAGGAAAGAATAGATTCTTAAAAGAGACATCAAAGAAAGATCTACCCCGCCCTCTTTTCTGAGTGAGGGAATGCACCATTTTTATTCCTATTTGAAAAGGGGTCTTATCGAGGAAAGAGCAAACTCAAATAAAAAAAGAGTGAACTTCTCGAAATCTTCGAGATTTTAGACCGGGATCTCTCTTTCTCACACCTCTTTGTCTGTCAAGAAAATAAGATCCTAAAACCCTTAGTTTCGAACTTAACTCCTTCTTTTTTTCATTTCCGTTCTACTGTTTGTGACTAATGGAAGACGGGTCAGATGATACCTTATCTGATGATTGGATAAGGAAGACCCTAAAAAAAAGTGGAAAAAATGAAAAAATCAACGTGATTCTTGATTGGATCAGTAATCCTAAATTGGATTTGTTATGGATAAAGGATCTTCTTATGTTATATTATACTCTGAAATTCTCGACGATGAATCCATTTGAGAGATTGTATATGGGTATTCATGATATGGATCCAATTCAATTTGAGTATCAAATATCAAAATATCATGAGGATACAATTCATCTCATTGAATTTACAGGAGACGATTTCTGATCTCTATGGGATTAGATCCCGAGTTATTGTGAAGTAAAAAAAACAATGAGATTATGGAAGTAAATATTCTTGCATTTATTGCTACTGCACTGTTCATTCTAGTTCCTACTGCCTTTTTACTTATCATATATGTAAAAACAGTCAGTCAAAATGATTAATTTGAATGAAGCTTGACTTTTGAGTTTTTATCCATGATTGAAGAAATGGAAGGGATTCAAATTCCACGTATTAGTATTAAATGAAAAAGGGGGGCTAGAGTTAGCAGTATAGAAGATCCGATAAGTGTGGTAGAAAGAGCTCTAGGAACCTTTCTACCTCACTCTCGATTAGTCTAGAAAGTTGGACTTTCTAAAGATCTAGAATAAGAACATGGGAATTCTTGAAATCTTTTTTTTTTTTTTTTATTGAAAGGTTATTTTATTATTCCTAGATTCCATTACGCGATTCCAGTAGAATTTGGAAATGGAGGTGTTTTTCTTTAGAAACGTTTTGCCGAACGATATATGAAATAATTGAGAAAGTTTCATTACTTAACTCCACTCAATGAGTCGTACCTCTAGAGTCCACTTCTTCCCCAGACTACAAGTGAAAGAGAAAATGTAAAGACTACCATTAAAGCAGCCCAAGCAAGACTTACGATATCCATGTGAATCATGTCCCCCATATCTATGACTATCAAGGAATTCTTCCATTATTGATCACTGCTCTAATAATAGTGGAATCCATGGCGCAGAGTCAAAAAGGGACTCTGCGCCAAACGCTATTAAGAAATCCATTCCATAAAATAACTCCACCCACAAGAAGGGGCGATCCAATTTCTGGTAGACTCGGTAAGCGTTAAACACAAGTAAGAGACGCAGTTACTCCCCTGGGATTCACAAGTATTGTCAAGTGAATGTTATTAACGGAATATGTAAGAATAGTAAGATCCACTATTTCTTTTATTGACCACAGAAAAATGGACAATCAAAATGGAGCACTACCTATGAAATATCTCTACCTACCCCTTTGATCTCATACTTAAAGTCTCCCAACTGTCTCTGTGAGACAGTCGGGTCTATTCTATTCTTGATTTGGGGTTACCGAAAAGAAAGACGTTTTTTTTCTGAGTCTATCCAAGGCAATTCTCTATCCAATCTTGGATTGGATGTCTGAGCATTCAGAGACTCTCGTAAGTCTGTATCCAAGGTATCTTACACTGTTTCCAGAACTAATAACTAATAATAGGATTCCCCACCCGACTATCCAATTTCACCTAAAACTCAGTCAGTAGACATAGTGGAAGGGAATCCGTAAGTCTTGATAGCTGGACCTTCCTAGACTAGAATCCTTAGCCTAGACGGAAGGGTTGAGATAGAATAGAGTCTACGGATTTTTAGTAATAAGAAATCCAGTACCAGCTGTCTTCGTTTTATCTTATTGTGCTTCTGCTGGGGCAAAAATGTGTCAAGTTTTCTCATATCATCAGCAAAAATATGGGATTTCGGTTTTTGGTTGTTGATCAGGCGACACCCAGATTTGAACTGGGGAAAAAGGATTTGCAGTCCCCCGCCTTACCCCTCGGCCATGTCGCCAAAATAGCTAGTAAGATGGATTTCCCCCTCTTTGGGGGCGAGTCCTTAATCTCCTTTTTTTATGTTTCTGGGATTTGCATCTTGAATCCCGCTTTTCTTCTCCCTTTACTCAAAATGAAAAAAGGAATCCTTCCTCTTCCTCCTTTCTTTGGATCCAGTTGGCTCCCTTCGATTGATTGTAGCGTCTCTCAAATCTCAAAACATCAAGAACTAACCCCCTCTTTTTTTTTATACTGCAAGAGAAAATGTGGATTTTACATTCCCGAAAAAAGGTAGGGCAAGCTTGGAACCATTAACTAGTGACTTGAATTCCGGAAAGGTTTGTGAATCTCAAATTGCGTTTAATCTAATTAAGTTGATACACAAACTAATCAGTATCCATTCTTTATCAAGAATCAATCGCTTTCAATTCCCTTTCCATTATAAGAAGAATTCTGTATCTATGTAAACCCCAGAACAGAAATTGTGACACAGATATCCCTAATCAGGTATCGTAGCTATATATGCCTATAAAGAAAGGGAATTCTTCTTATTCATGAAATAATAGAATCGAAATTATGATATAGCACGGTCTTGCCCCAAGTATAACTGGGATAGTAGCGGATAGTGAAATAGCTGCATGTGCTTCCTAGGTACGTACAACCCCCCTTACCTACTTCAACTAGAGTCCATGAATTCGACTAACCAATAACAAATGGGTCCAAATTTCTTTCGTCTCTGCGAATCCTTTTTTGAACATTGGAGCAATGGAATCGGCGAAAAAGTGGCGAAAAAGTGAAGTGCTAAAAAATTCGATTCTGTTCCTGATTATTCTGTCTTTCTCTCATTCATAGAGAACCGATCCAATCCTGAATTCGTTCTTTTTCTGGTACCAAAAAGGGTCGTAATTCGGGTCGTACTATCCTAAATTGGATGACTTTGGATATTCTATAACAAGATTCCACCAGTCTCATCGACAAAATTCTGTTTCTAGGAATGTTTTCGAAATTGATATCTGTTGAAAATTCGAATTTGAGTCTAAAATTCTCTTTTGACCTCTCCCCACACGTATTTTCTACATTACTATTTTCTACATTCCATATATGATATGGAGTTGGATCAAATTTCATGTGATTTAGTAAACAAAATAGATATTCCATCATTGCTAGCTCGACCCAGAGGGTTCGAGGAAGAATGAGCCAATAATGAATGGGATTTTTTTGAACAAGAGGAAACTTAAGATGTTACAAGATGAAAATGAAGGAATGTCTACAATACCTGGGTTTAGTCAGATACAATTTGAGGGATTTTGTCGGTTCATTGACCAGGGCTTGATGGAAGAACTTTCTAAGTTCCCAAAAATAGAAGATCCCGATCAAGAAACTGCATTTCAATTCTTTGTAGAAACATATCACTTGGTAGAACCTTTGATAAAGGAAAGAGACGCTGTGTATGAATCACTCACCTATTCTTCTGAATTATATGTACCTGCGGGATTAATTTGGAAAACCAGTAGGAATAGGCAAGAGCAAACCATATTGATTGGAAACATTCCTCTAATGAATTCCCTGGGCACTTTTATAGTCAATGGAATATACAGAATTCTGATCAATCAAATATTGCAAAGCCCCGGTATTTATTACCGTTCAGAGTTGGACCCTAAGGGAATTACTATCTATACTGGCACCATAATATCGGATTGGGGAGGAAGATCAGAATTAAAGATTGATAGAAAAGCAAGGATATGGGCTCGTGTGAGTAGGAAACAAAAAATATCCATTCTAGTTCCATCATCAGCTATGGGTTCGAATCTAAGAGAAATTCTAGATAATGTTTGCTACCCTGAAATTTTCTTGTCTTTCCCGAATGATAAGGAGAAAAAAACGATCGGGTCCAAAGAAAATGCCATTGTGGAATTTTATCAACAATTTGCTTGTGTAGGTGGTGATCCGTTATCTGTTGATTCCGAGTCCTTATGTGAGAAATTACAAAAGAAATTTTTTCAACAAAGATGTGAGTTAGGAAAGATTGGTCGACGAAATATGAATCAGAGACTGAATCTTGATATCCCTCAGAATAATACATTTTTGTTACCGCGAGATGTATTGGCAGCTGCGGATCATTTGATCGAAATGAAATTTGGAATGGGTCCACTTGACGATATGAATCACTTGAAAAATAAACGTATTCGTTCTGTCGCGGATCTCTTACAAGATCAATTCGGATTGGCTCTGGTTCGTTTAGAAGATGCGGTTCGAAGAACTCTCTGTGGAGCAATTAGGCATAAATTTAGACCGACTCCTCGGAATTTGGTAACTTCAACTGCATTAACAACCACTTATGAATCGTTTTTCGGCCTCCATCCCTTATCTCATGTTTGGGATCGAACGAATCCATTGACACAAATCGTTCATGGGCGAAAAGTGAGTTATTTGGGTCCTGGAGGATTGACAGCGCGAACGGCAAGTTTTCGGATGCGAGATATCCACCCTAGTCACTATGGACGTATTTGCCCAATTGACACGTCTGAAGGAATCAATGTTGGACTTGTTGGATCCTTTGCGCTTCATGCTAGGATTGGCCACGGGGGGTCTCTAGAAAGCCCATTTTTTGAAATTTCTGAAAGAGGCAAAGAGGCGGGGGTAGTTTATTTATCATCAAGGAGAGATGAATACTCTGTGGTATCCACAGGAACTTCTTTGGCGTTGAATCCGGGCAGTCAGGAAGAACAGGTTGTTCCAGCTCGATTCCGTCAAGAATACCTGACTCTCGCATGGGACCAGATTCAGCTTCGAAGCATTTTTCCCTTCCAATATTTTTCGATTGGAGCTTCCCTCATTCCTTTTATCGAGCACAATGATGCGAATCGGGCTTTAATGAGTTCAAATATGCAACGTCAAGCAGTTCCGCTTTTTCGGTCCGAGAAGTGCATTGTTGGAACTGGGTTGGAACGCCAAGTGGCTCTCGATTCGGGGGTTTCTGCGATAGCCGAACACGAGGGAAAGATCCTTTATACCGATACCGAGAAGATCAGTTTCTCAAGTCATGGGGACACTCGAAACATTCCATTGCTTACGTATGAACGTTCTAATAAAAATACTTGTATGCATCAAAAATCCCAGGTTCAGCGGGGGAACTGGATTAAAAAGGGGCAAATTTTAGCGGATGGTGTTGCTACAGTTGGTGGGGAACTCGCTTTGGGAAAAAATATATTAGTAGCTTATATGCCATGGGAAGGCTACAATTTTGAAGACGCGGTACTCATTAGTGAACGTCTGGTATATGGAGAGATTTTTACTTCTTTTCACATACGGAAATATGAAATTCAGATTCATGTGACAAGCCAAGGTCCTGAAAGAATCACTAATGAAATACCACATTTAGAAGCCCATTTACTCCGCCATTTAGACAGAAATGGAATTGTGATGCTCGGATCGTGGGTAGAAACGGGCGATATTTTAATAGGTAAATTAACGCCTCAGATGCTCCAAGAATCTTTGTGTGCCCCGGAAGATCGATTATTACGAGCCATACTTGGCATTCAGGTAGCCACTGCAAAGGAAACTTGTCTAAAACTACCTATAGGTGGCAGAGGGCGAGTTATTGATGTGAGATGGATCCGGAAAAGGGGGGATCGTCCAGAAATGATTCGTGTATATATTTCACAGAAACGTGAAATCAAAGTAGGGGATAAAGTCGCTGGAAGACATGGGAATAAGGGTATCATTTCCAAAATTTTGCCTAGACAAGATATGCCTTATTTACAAGATGGAACACCGGTGGATATGGTCTTCAACCCATTAGGAGTCCCGTCACGAATGAATGTAGGACAGATATTTGAATGCTCGCTTGGGTTAGCGGGAGATCTGCTAGACAGGCATTATCGAATAGCGCCCTTTGATGAGAGATATGAGCAAGGGGCTTCGAGAAAACTAGTGTTTTCGGAATTATACGAAGCCAGTAAGCAGACAGCGAATCCATGGGTATTTGAACCCGAGTATCCGGGAAAAAGCAGAATATTTGATGGAAGAACGGGAGATCCTTTTGAACAACCTGTTATCATAGGAAAGCCCTATATTCTGAAATTAATTCATCAAGTTGATGATAAATTCCATGGGCGTTCCAGTGGACCTTATACGCTTGTTACACAACAACCGCTGAAAGGAAGGGCCAACCAAGGCGGACAGCGGGTAGGCGAAATGGAAGTTTGGGCCCTAGAGGGATTTGGCGTTGCTCATATTTTACAAGAGATGCTTACTTATAAATCGGATCATATTAGAGCTCGGCAGGAAGTCGTTGGGACTATACTCAGTGGAGGAGCATTCACGAAACCTGAGGATGCTCCAGAATCCTTTCGATTGCTCGTTCGAGAACTACGATCTTTGGCTCTGGAATTGAATCATTTCCTTGTATCTGAGAAGAATTTCCAGATTAATAGGAAGGAAGCTTGATCGGAATAAATCAACAATTTTCTTATATGATATGATCGACCGATTGAAACATCAACAACTTCGAATTGGATCAGTTTCTCCTGAACAAATAAGTGCTTGGGCCACGAAAACCCTACCTAATGGAGAGATAATTGGAGAGGTAAAAAAACCCCATACTTTTAATTACAAAACCAATAAACCGGAAAAAGATGGCTTGTTTTGTGAAAGAATTTTTGGGCCTCTAAAGAGTGGAATTTGTGCTTGTGGAAATTATCAAGTCATCGGCAACGAAAAAGAAAACCCGAAATTTTGTGACCAATGCGGAGTCGAATTTGTTGATTCTCGGATACGAAGATCTCAAATGGGCTACATCAAGCTGGCATGCCCGGTAACTCATGTGTGGTATTTGAAACGTCTTCCTAGTTATATCGCGAATCTTTTAGATAAACCTCTTAAAAAATTAGAAGGCCTAGTATACTGCGATGTGTGATTTGATCCAAATTTTGATTTTACAGATTGAGAATGAAAAACTGTCATCCCATTCAATCCGATTGGGATGCCCTGATTCTGACATGTCTCTTGGGAGGAGTACCATGAAGCTCAGAGTTATTATGGGTGTATTTAATACTCCTAAATAAAAGGGAATTGATCTATGGTCGATTCCGTAACAGATACATAGGAATTGTTGGTTGTACCTCGTGAAAAAGACTTCTTTCATGGAATTCACCATTCCATTTCGGTTAGAATCTGTTCAAGTAAGCAACTATGACATGGTTACAGGGGTCTATTCATCGCATATAGGCCTTAAGGACATCATGTCATAACCATCGAGGTGAAGTAGGGACCTAAAAGATCGAATCGAACGATACATAGACAAGTAAATCCCTTATGAGTTCCAAGGAATTCTTTTTCTTTGATTTGAAGGGGATTCATCATTGGAAGGGAAGTAGACTACTCAAGAATTTCACATTTCATTTAGGCCCTATAAGGAATTCAGAAAATAGAAATCAAAGATCTAACTCAAAGGAAGAATGAATCAATGAAATGTTGGTTGGTCCTGACTGAGAACTTGAGTAAGGAGTAGACCTTTGTTTGGTTGGGGGTTTTCTAGAATAAAATTGGAGAACAAGAACACCCTTCTTTATTTGGTGTAACTACTTGAGCCGGATGAGAGGAAACCTTCACGTCCGATTTTGAAGGGGGGAAATCTTATAGGAACCTATCCCAATTTTTCTTTTGCTAGGGTCGTAGCTAAAAAACCGACTTTCTTACGATTACGAGGCTCATTCGAAGATGAAATTCAATCTCTGAAATCCAGCATCCCACTTTTTTTTACTCCTCAAGGCTTCAATACATTTCGAAATCGAGAAATCTCTACTGGAGCCAGTGCTATCAGAGAACAATTAGCCGATCCGGATTTGCGACTTATTCTAGATGATTCATTGGTAGAATGGAAAGATCTAGAGAAAAAAGGGACCACCGGTAATGAATGGGAAGATAGAAAAATTCGAAGAAGAAAGGATTTTTTGGTTAGACGCAGGCAATTAGCTAAGCATTTTCTTCAAACAAATGTAGAACCAGAACGGATGGTTTTGTGCCTATTACCAGTGCTCCCTCCCGAATTGAGACCGATCATTCAGCTAGATGGGGGGAAACTCATGAGTTCGGATATTAATGAACTCTATAGAAGAGTTATCTTTCGGAACATTTATCTTATCAGACTATTAAAAGAATCTTCGCCAGGGGACGCAATAATGTCTCAGGAAAAATTAGTGCAGGAAGCCGTGGATACACTTCTTGATAATGGGCTCCACGGACAGCCAATGAAGGACCGTCATAATAAGGTTTACAAGTCGTTTTCGGATGTAATTGAAGGGAAAGAGGGAAGATTTCGCGAGACTTTGCTTGGGAAACGGGTCGATTATTCGGGCCGTTCCGTCATTGTCGTGGGCCCTTGGCTTTCATTACATAGATGCGGATTGCCTCGCGAAATAGCAATGGAGCTTTTCCAGACATTTGTAATTCGTGGTCTACTCAGACAACAGATTGCTTCCAACATAGGAGTTGCGAAAAGGCAAATTCGGGAAAAAGAACCAATTGTATGGGAAATACTTGAAGAAGTTATGCGGGGGCACCCTGTATTGCTGAATAGAGCACCCACTCTGCATAGATTAGGCATCCAGGCATTCGAACCTATTTTAGTGGAAGGGCGTGCTATTTGTTTACATCCATTAGTTCGTAAGGGATTCAATGCAGACTTTGATGGGGATCAAATGGCTGTTCATGTACCTTTATCATTGGAGGCTCAAGCGGAGGCGCGTTTACTTATGTTTTCTCATATGAATCTCTTGTCTCCAGCTCTCGGAGATCCCATTTGCGTACCAACTCAAGATATGCTTATGGGACTCTATGTATTAACGATCGGGAATCGTCGAGGTATTTGTGCAAATAGGTATAATCCGTGGAATCGTATAAACTATCAAAATGAGAAAATAGACGAGAATCACTATAAGTATACAAAAGAGAAAGAGCCCTATTTTTGTGGTTCCTATGATGCACTTGGGGCTTATTGGCAGAAACGAATCAAATTAGAGAGTCCTTTGTGGCTCCGGTGGCGACTCGATCAACGTATGCGTATTCCTATTATTGCATCAAGAGAAGTTCCCATCGAAGTTCAATATGAATCTTTGGGTACCTATCATGAGATTTTTGGTCACTATCTAATAGTAAGAAGTGTAAAAAAAGAAATCCATTGTCTCTACATTCGAACTACTGTTGGCCATATTTCTTTTTATCGAGAAATCGAAGAAGCCATACAAGGATTTTGCCGGGCCTACTCACGGGGGACCTAAGCTAAGTAATTCTATGATACCCCGGGGAATTCGGGTCTCTCCAC